CAGAATTGAGAAATTTTATGTATCAAATCTTTCTTTTTTTTTTATTTATTACTTGTTTATACTATTTAGGCAGAACACCGTCGCCTATTTGTACTAAGAAACTTTCAAAAAAAAAAAAAAAAATAGATGTAGAAAACTAAAAAATAAAGTAGTAAATTACTAAAAATATTAATACATAAAATAAATACAATAAAATATACGAAGAAATTCGACCACCCCCTACATATTTTAGAACCTCCCCCAGAAAAAAACTTGTAATACCGACTCTATTTGGAATTCCATCAACTACTCCTCTATCAAAAAAATAATTTAGTTTAGCTAATCTTCTTACACTTTCAATTAAAGATATTCCATAAAAAGCATCTATGTAACCACGATTATATGACCAATCATATATGACATTTATTATTTTAAATTTTTTTTTAGTAAGATTTTTAGCAAATAAATTAAGTAAGTTCAAATTTTTTAAAGATGAAAAAACAGGCTTATAGAAAAAAAACGCTATAAATATTCCGAAAAAAGCTATACTGACGGAAAAAGTTGCATTTGTGAAAAATTCATACCAATCCACAGAATTATTTGAATTTTGATGTAAAAGGTCTATAGAGGGAATTAACAACTTGGATAATATATCCAAATCTATTCCTTTTTTATTCAAAGAAATCCCTATGACCCCAACGAACAAAGTAAATAGTACTAATACAAACATAGAAAATAGCATAGTATTGTCCGATTCATGGGGATAGGACAAAGTTGTGTTGTTAGGACCAAAATAGGTAATATCAATAAAAGGCCACGTTATGTTTTTTACATTTCTATCAATTCGATGTGGATGTGTCTTCTTCCAAAAAAAAGAAGCCCTTTTATTATTATTCGTTGTTAATAAATCTAATAAATGAATTTTTTTTTTTAACATTTTTTTCCCTTCTTTACCCCATAAAGATATTGAATAGAATGAGCTTTTTTTTCCATTGTAATTTTTAAAATGAACGTTTAAATATCCCTCAAAAACAAGTAAATAGATCCGAAACATATAAAATGCGGTTAATCCTGCTGTAGAACAAGCTATTATTGCGAAAGTTGGCGAATACAACCAACTATCATTAAGAATTTCATCTTTGGACCAAAAACAGGCAAAGGGTGGAATACCACAAAGAGAAAGCGTACCCACTAAAAAAGCAGTTTTTGTAATTGGCACATGTTTTGTTAAACCGCCCATAAGAACCATATTTTGACTTTGATCTGGAGAATACCCAACAATAGCTTCCATTGAATGAATAATGGATCCGGATCCTAAAAACAACAATGCTTTTGAATAAGCATGAGTAATCAAATGAAATAAAGCGGCTCGATAAGAGCCCATACCTAGAGCTAACATCATATAACCCAATTGAGACATTGTAGAATAGGCCAAACTTCTCTTAATATCCTTTTGAGCAAGAGCTAAAGTAGCTCCTAATACTGCTGTTATTATACCTATCAAAGCGATTCCATTCATTATGGAAGGTATAACTATGAAAAGAGGAAGAAGCCGGGCTACAAGAAAAACTCCCGCCGCTACCATAGTAGCAGCATGTATAAGAGCCGAAATAGGGGTAGGTCCTTCCATAGCATCCGGTAACCATACATGAAGGGGAAATTGAGCGGATTTAGCAACTGAACCAGCAAATAAAAGGAAGGCACATAAAGTAACAAATAAAAGATTAACCTCATTATTATTATTATAAAAAAAGTTATTGAATATTTCAAACAAATCCCTAAATTCCAAACTACCCGTTATCCAATAAAGACCTAAAATTCCTAATAATAAACCAAAATCTCCTACACGATTAGTTACAAATGCTTTTTGACAAGCATTTGCCGCAATAGGGCGTGTGAACCAAAAACCGATTAATAGATAAGAACACATTCCAACCAATTCCCAAAAAATATAAACTTGTATCAAATTAGAACTAGTAACCAATCCCAACATTGAAGTATTAAAAAAACTCATATAAGCAAAAAATCTCAAATATCCTTGATCATGAGACATATAATTGTCACTATAAATAAGAACCAGAATTCCAACAGTAGTAATTAATATTGACATAATAGAAGTAAGTGAATCGATCAAGTAGCCAAACTCTAAAGAAAGATCATTATTGATGGTCCAAGACCATATATATTGATAGATACAACTATTATTTATTTGATGAATAGACAGATCGACCGAAAAAATCATAACAATACTTAACAATAAAACACTAGGAAAAGCCCACATACGACGAAGATTTTTTGTTGCCGCGGGAAAAAGTAGAAGTCCTACTCCTATTAACATAGGAGCTGGAAGTGGAATGAAAGGTATGATCCACGAATATTGATGTATATATTCCATACAAAAAAAATAAAAAAAAAAAATTTTGAATTCTTAATGAGTTTTGTTTCTTATTCGACGGTTTTATCTATTTTGAAAGGGTTCGGTTAATAAAAAAAAAATGACGATAGATAGACATAAATAGAATTTTCTATTGTTAATTATTCTGAATCTTTGTCCAATGTTTCCAATATTGCAAAGCACGAAGTGAAAATGGGTCAAATGATACGACCAAATTACTAGTGAAAAAGAAACTTTTTCTTTTTTCAAAATATTCCAATTTTTTTTTATGATTATTTAGTTATTTAGTATTATTCTATAGAGTGAGGATAAATAATTACACCAAAACTAAAAACATTAGTTTATTTTGATATGAATCATCAAAATATGAATCATAAAAAAGAATCCATATGACCCCCCCCAAAAAAAAAAATAAGAATTTTTTTTTTTTAGTTTTTTTTTTCGAATCATTAGTTCATTTTGGAACTAATTGATTCTTTTTCGGTACAATAAAATACATCTATGTTTAGAAAAGTTTGTAAAATAAAAAACGTTAGAAAAAAGGAATTAAGATACATGATTTTTAAAGATCATGTATCCTTTAATAGATTAACGGCCGATTAAGCAGGATAAGGGTTGGGTTCTTAAACTAACTTTTTCGATGTATTTTATTCCATGTATCAATGTAGTAGGACAAAAATAGACAGAGATAGAAATGGATAGTGCTCTTTTTTTTTTTTAAGAATTACATAAAAGATTACTAGGAATAAAATAGAAAAAGACTATGTGATTTTATTTTTTCCACATTTTTTTTATGAGGAGTATAATTTATAAAAAAATAGATAGATAATAGGTATATGGCTAATTAAAGAACAATTCGTTTTGAACAATAGATGTCTTTCACATCCAATTATAGCAATGAATAAACTAGTATAATTTTTGAATGGCAGTTCCAAAAAAGCGTACTTCTATATCAAAAAAAAGAATTAGGAAAACTATTTGGAAAAAGAAGGGATATTGGGCAGCATTAAAAGCGTTTTCGTTAGCGAAATCTCTTTTTACGGGGAACTCAAAAAGTTTTTTTGTGCACCAAATACAAACATTGGAATAATCTGAATTAGCTGGATTCAAAAAATCGTCTAATTTCTTTATTCTTTTTTTTATTTTTAATTTCATTTCGTTTTTCTTTTTATATATTTTTTGACAAAGAAAGGAAAGCATTTTTTATTTTAATGGAAATGATCAATAGAAAATTGAATCTATTTTGCTTTTTATACTGAATTCTAAACAAAATGGTACTTTTTTTTTTTTCAATTTCAAACAAAAAGAATAAACACAACAAGGTTTCAACTTTATTTTTTTTTTTAGTTTTAAGTATGTTTTCACATTTTTATTTTTAGGGATGGGGATGGGGATTCTTATTTTCCCCATCGACCCTATAAATATAATTAAAAAATGAATCATTAAAAAATGCAAATGGGAAAGAACATTTTTTTTTCCATTCATGAATTGAAGTCAGAACTATTTAGTTCCAATGATGCCATTTTGAGAGAGCATAAACTATGAAAAGCAAAAAACCCCACTTTGCATTGTTAAGTTAAAAAAAAAAAAGGAAAATGGACACTATAAACAAAAAAGAACTAGAATCAAAATTCTTATTTGTTTTTGGAATTGGAGCATTCAAATCTTAAAAATCAAAATTTGTTAATGTTTCCAAATTTATTTTTACTAAACAAATATTGCATTTGGATTGACTCCTTCAATCTCGACGATTGAATAAGAATCAGTTATTATGATTTCGAGCAAGCCGCTATGGTGAAATCGGTAGACACGCTGCTCTTAGGAAGCAGTGCTAGAGCATCTCGGTTCGAGTCCGAGTGGCGGCATGGCATCTTCTCTTCTAAAAGAGTAAGTCCTATAATGAATTCAATTCCCGATTTCCATTCCTCTAATTAGTAATTAGAGGACCAAACGTTTTTTTATTCATTTTTTTATATGATATTTTCAACCTTAGAGCATATATTAACTCATATATCGTTTTCGGTCGTATTAATTGTAATTGCAATTAATTTGATAACCTTATTAGTCAATGAAATCGTAGGACTCTGTGATTCGTCCGAAAAAGGTATGATAGTAACCTTTTTCTGTATAACAGGATTATTAGTTACTCGTTGGATTTTTTCGGGCCATTTACCATTAAGTGATTTATATGAATCATTAATCTTTCTTTCATGGGGTTTTTCCATTTTTCATATGGTTCCGTGTTTAAAAAAGCATAAAAACCATTTAAGCACAATAATCGCACCAAGTGCTATTTTTACGCAAGGCTTTGCTACTTCGGGTCTTTTAACCCAAATGCATCAATCGGCAATATTAGTACCCGCTCTAAAATCCCATTGGTTAATGATGCACGTAAGTATGATGGTATTGGGGTATGCAGCTCTTTTATGTGGATCATTATTTTCAGTAGCTCTTTTAGTCATTACACTTCGAAAAGTTATAAAAATGATTGGTAAGAACAATCATTTTTATTTTTTAACTGATTCATTTGCCTTTGCTAAGATCAAATACATGAATGAAAGAAAAAATGTTTTACTTTTACGAAACACTTCTTTTCTTTCTTCGCGAAATTATTACAGGTCTCAATTTATTCAACAATTGGATCGTTGGAGTTATCGGATTATTAGTCTAGGATTTATCTTTTTAACCATAGGTATTCTTTCGGGAGCAGTATGGGCTAATGAGGCATGGGGATCATATTGGAATTGGGATCCAAAGGAAACTTGGGCATTTATTACTTGGACCATATTCGCGATTTTTTTACATACTAGAAAAAATAAAAAATTGGAAGGTGTAAATTCTTCAATCGTGGCCTCTATGGGCTTTCTTATAATTTGGATATGTTATTTTGGGATCAATCTATTAGGAATAGGACTACATAGTTATGGTTCATTTACATCTAATTGAATTAAAGTGAGTATGAGTAAAAGGGTCTGACAAATACAAACATAGTAAGCATATATATAAGAAAACTTCGCATAAACCGTCGAGAACCCTTTCAATCAAATAATGTAGTGATTCAAGGGGTTCTCATAAACACCAAACATATCCGATTACAATTCATTTTTTTTTTTATTTAAGATAAGAGAAGAAAAAATATTTCTTTATTGATTGTACAATGGACACTAAAAAAAAAATAGGATTTTTTGCTATTTTGGGGGTTTATTCGTTTACTTATGAAAACTATCTAATCTATAAAAAATTAGATAGAATAGCTTCGACCTTGTCAACTGATAATGATAAAATGAAATCCGGATAAATACCAATACCTATTACAGGTAGAAGGATAGAAATCAAAATAAATAACTCTCGCGGACCAGAATCAAAAAAATAAGAGTTTGGTATATTAAAAAGCTTGTATCCATAGAACATCTGACGTAACATAGATAATGAATAAATAGGAGTTAATATCATTCCAATTGCCGTTACAAAAGTGATTAGTATTTTTGTCATTAAAAGATATTTTGGACTGGTAATTATTCCCAAAAAGACTATCAATTCTGCAACAAAACCGCTCATGGCTGGCAATGCAAGAGAAGCCATCGATAAGATACTGAACATCGTGAATATTTTTGGCATTGGGATAGCCATTCCGCCCATTTCGTCGAGATAAAGAAGACGTATTCTATCATAACTCGTTCCTGCCAAGAAAAAAAGCGCAGCGCCAATAAATCCATGAGAGATTATTTGTAAAATGGCTCCGTTGAGTCCCGTATCGCTTATACAACCAATTCCTATAATTATGAAACCCATATGAGATACGGAGGAATAGGCTATTCTTTTTTTTAAATTCCGTTGACCAAGAGATGTTGAAGCTGCATAGATTATTTGAATTGCGCCTAATATCATTAACCAGGGAGAAAATATAGAATGAGCGTGGGGTAATAATTCCATATTAATTCGAACCAATCCATACGCTCCCATTTTTAATAAGATTCCGGCTAAAAGCATACAAGTACTGTAATGTGCCTCGCCGTGGGTATCTGGTAACCAGGTATGTAAGGGTATAATCGGTGATTTGACAGCAAAAGCAATAAGAAATCCAATATAGAATATTATTTCCAGTCCCACAGGATACGATTGATTAGCCGATGTTTCAAAATTTAATGTTGGTTCATTGGAACCATATAAACCGATACCTAGAACTCCCATTAATAAAAAAATGGAGCTTCCCGCAGTGTACAAAATAAACTTTGTAGCTGAATACAAACGTTTCTTTCCCCCCCACATGGATAAAAGTAGATAAACGGGAATTAATTCTAATTCCCACATGATGAAAAAAAGTAAAATGTCTCGAGAAGAAAATGATCCTATTTGACCGCTATACATTGCTAACATCAGGAAATGGAATAATCGGGATTCCCGAGTAACCGGCTGAGCCGCTAAAGTAGCTAAAGTGGTTATAAATCCCGTCAGTAAAATAGGTCCTATAGAGAGTCCATCTATTCCGAATCTCCAGTAAAAATCAAAAAAATTGATCCATTTAAAATTCTCCGTCAGTTGGATTAATGGATCGTCCAATTGGAAATGATAACAGAATGCATAGGTTGTTAGAAGGAGATCCATTAAGCAAATAAAAATAGTATACCACCGAATTACCTTATTTCCTCTATGAGGAAATAAGAAGATTAAGGAACCTGCAGATATTGGCAAAACTACAACTATTGTTAACCAAGGAAAATAATTCGTGGTAAAAATAAGATACACTTGGGCCAGAAAAACCCGTGCTCAAAATAAAAAATTTTTTCTATTTTGAGCACGGGTTTTTGTCAGTAAAAAAAATGTATTCGTGTGGGGTTTTTTGAAACGTATCAATAAGCTAGACCCATGCTTCGAGTCGTTTCATGCCATAAATAAACTCGAACACTCAAGAAATCCGTTGGACAGGCGGATTCACACCTCTTACAACCAACACAGTCCTCTGTTCTTGGAGCAGAAGCAATTTGTTTAGCTTTACATCCGTCCCAAGGTATCATTTCTAATACATCTGTGGGGCATGCTCGGACACATTGAGTACATCCTATACACGTATCATAAATCTTTACTGAATGTGACATTGGATCTATTAATTTTTGAACATCAGCAATTTTCGATCTAGTAAACTTGTAAATGAATCATATATTTAGACACCAGATGAATCAATGATTTACCAGAATTTTGCTAATCAATCGACTTCTGGATCAATTCATAAGTCATAAGAAGAGGGCCAAGATACTTTGATTTCTTACGTTTTCGCAACCACGATCATACGTTGTGTATCATACATGCTAATTTGAATTGAGGAATATTAGAATTTCCATATTCTAATTTTTATGATTAATATTTTTTATTTATTCAACAAATTCGCTTGATTGATACGAGTTGATTTTCTATTACGATAAATTGACGAAACAATAGCCGGCCCGATAGCTGCTTCAGCGGCTGCAATAGCTATAACAAAAATGGAAAAAATATTTCCTTTTAATTGGCGACTATCGAAAAAATCTGAAAATGTTACAAAATTGATATTAACCGCATTCAGTATAAGTTCAAGACACATAAGGGCTCTAACCATATTTCGGCTCGTTATCAATCCATAGATACCGATAGAAAATAAATAGGCACTCAAAACAAGTACATGTTCAACCATCATTGACCAACTCCTTATCAATTTCGATTTATTTCAATATGAACAACAATTCAACGGATTCGATTGACTAGTGACTAGAGAATATAACAAACAAGTACGGACCCAAAGAAAAATATTGCTAATAAATCGAATAAAAAAAATTTAAACATAAACAATCTTTCACTTTCACATATAATTGAAAGGAAATGGGTGGGATAAAGATAAAATAGAACAAAATTCAATTTGGATTGATGTTGCTAGTTCTAAAGATTTCTTACTGGCGAGCCACGACAATTGCACCTATCAAAGCAGCTAAAAGAATTATTGAAATGAGTTCAAATGGAAGAAAAAAATCTGTTGATAAATGAATTCCAATTTGTTGACTATTACTTATCAAATCTTGTTCTATAATCTGATTTGATCTTGTAGTCCAAATAATCCCGTACCATGATGTATCTGGAATAGTAGTCATTAGTGAAACAAAAATACTTGTACAAACCATCAAAGTAACTCCATCCCCAACGGTCCAAAGATGAAAATCTTGGTAATATTCTGAACCATTCATGAACATCACAGCAAATATGATTAAAATGTTTATAGCTCCCACGTAAATAAGTAGCTGTGCTGCAGCTACAAAATGGGAGTTTGATAAGATATAGACTAAAGATATACAAACAAGAACCAGTCCCAAGGAAAAGGCAGAAAAAATGGGGTTGGTAAGGAATACGACTCCTATACTTCCTAATACAAGACCCGATCCCAGAAAGACTAAAAGAAAATCATGTATCGGTTCAGGCAAATCCATTATATGTAAAATAAGAGATAAAAAAATCGAAATCTCATGATCTTATTGATACGACCAGGAAAAAAGTTTATATACTAAACTTCTAATTGAATTAAATCCTAACTAAAACTAAAGAGTGTGAATTGATATCGGTACAGTTGCAGTTATAGGACGAATCTCATTCTTTATACAAAAGAGCAGTTCGAAACTATATTATAATAACTATAATATAATAATATAAATAAAAAATATATCAAAATAATAATAATATAAAATAATAATAATATAATAAATATATAAAATTATATAATTTTATTTTATTTGAATTGTTCGAATTGTATAATCGTCAATTACTGACATTGGTAAACGGCCCAAAGCAATTTGATTATAATTTAATTCGTGACGATCATAAGTCGAAAGTTCATATTCTTCAGTCATTGATAAACAATTTGTTGGACAATACTCAACACAGTTACCACAAAATATACAGATCCCGAAATCAATACTGTAATTAAGCAATCGTTTCTTTCGAATATCAGTTTCCAGTTTCCAATCAACGACAGGTAGATCTATAGGACATACACGAACACATACTTCACAAGCAATGCATTTATCAAATTCAAAATGGATTCGACCGCGGAAACGTTCCGATGTGATTAATTTTTCATAAGGATATTGAATAGTTACGGGTAAACGATTTGCGTGGGATAAGGTAATCATGAAACTTTGACCAATGTACCTTGCAGCTCGTACTGTTTGTTGACCATAATTCATGAACCCAGTTACCATAAGGAACATATCGTGAATATCTATGAATATTTTTGTTTTGTTTCTTTCTCTTGTTTAAGACAAGTTATGAATATAGAATATCAATCTTTTACAGTGAAAGCAGTTGAGACGAAGTTGTTAATAATAGATTACCGAGAGAAATAGGTAAAAGAAATTTCCATCCAAGATTTAATAATTGGTCCATTCTTAGCCTAGGCAAAGTCCATCTTGTTGTGATAGAAATGAACAAGAACAAATAAGTTTTAGCTAATGTAATAAAGATAGCAATTGTAGTTCCAAAAATCCCACATGTTTTATTTATTGCAAAAAGTTCAGAACCGAATATGTACGGAATAGAGATATTCCAACCGCCCAAGTAAAGAACTGTTACAAATAATGAAGAAGCTAATAGGTTTAAATAGGAAGCAACGTAAAATAAACCAAATTTGATACCCGAATATTCGGTTTGATAACCTGCTACTAATTCTTCTTCTGCTTCGGGTAAATCAAAAGGTAATCTTTCACATTCCGCTAGGGAAGAAATTAGAAATACGATAAAACCTATAGGTTGACGCCACAAATTCCATCCCCAAAAACCATATTTTGATTGCGCATCAACTATATCAACTGTACTTGAACTGTTAGATAATCTTAGTCGATGATAACATTACTGTTTCCATCCCTATTACAGAACCGTACATGAGATTTTCACCTCATACGGCTCCTCGAAGGTCAAAAATCTAAGGACCGGGCCGCTTATTTATCTTGATATTTATCTTGATATATCCCTAGGATAAATAGAAAATCTATCGGATGGTCCTGAATTAGACCAATTGAATTCTGTCTGTTATTGTTATAATAATAAATTTTTTTTTTTCTATTTATTATATTAATATAATTATAATAATAAATAGAAAAAAAAAATTGGAATAATAAATACAAAAGGTACTTCTGAATTGATCTCATCCCTTAAGAATTGAAAATTGTTGAGTAATAACTTAACTTCATTTTTCAATAAAATACTCCTTTCGAGTTATCAATAACCCATCATTTTCCATTACGAAAAAGAATTAGACATTAGTTTATGAATTAGGACATGAATTCTATATCCATGAATATGTATATAAGAAAGAATAAAAAAAAAGGATCCCTCTAAATTTTTTATTGTAATTGTATTATAATTATATTTATATTATTCTTTTTTTTTTTTCTATTTTTTCGTTCCTATTCTTCTTTTTTTTTATGTGCATAAAGGGGACCTCAACAAAATTAAAGGATTATTTCGTTTCTGATAGTCATTTATTTAATCAGTGGATAGGAGCATACTCTGGATCGGAATTGTGGGGAGTACTGCTTGATTATTTCTACCAACTTAAAGCCCCAATTAGTATTCTTTCTTTTATTATGCAGAAATGTTCTTTTGAATAATTTACATAATCTCCATTACTAATCCTTTGTGTATCTTGGTGTTTCTAACCATCCACTCATTTTTTATTAATCCCCCTTATTTATGGTAATACATGTATTGTAATTCATAGAAACGGTAGTAAAAACTCAATTCAATAAGGTTGGTCTTTTGAGCCCGCTTCAAGACAGGATGACTAATCAACCAATCCTGGGGTAAACGGTCTCTCCGCTTATAATTTTTTTTCCACTTAATTCTTATACATAGAAAATGAGACTCAATATTTTTACTGCAAATTCAAACCATACTATATTACTATTCCATACTATATTAATTATTATTAATTATACTAAATATACTAATTCAAATCATATTCTATTTCTAAATTCAAATTAATATACATATACAAATTAAATAGAAGCTGTTTTTTTTTTCACTCATATAACTATCTGATTTAGTTCATCAATCTGAATTCCGAATAAAAAAATAATATAATAATGAAACTGAAATGAGGATATCTATTCAATTTATTCTACCCCTTTCCTATAATCCTATAAAGAATAAAGAAAGGAACATGGAAAAGTTTCTGTCTCAACGAATCGCACGTAGAGATATGGATAACACACATAGAGTTAATGGTATTTCATAACTAAGCGATTGAGCAGTAGCCCGCAGACCACCCAAAAAAGAATATTTATTATTTGACCCATATCCTGACATAAGAAGTCCAATGGGAGCAATACTCGAAATAGCAATCCATAAAAAAACACCGATATTGAGATCGGCTAAAACAAAGTTATAGCCAAAAGGAATTACTGAATAGCTTACTAGAATTGATATGACTGATATGGATGGTCCGATACTGAATAAACGCGTATCCCCTCTAGATGGAAGAAGATTCTCTTTGAAAAGTAGTTTTGTTCCATCTGCTAGAGCTTGAAGAACTCCCAAAGGACCGGCGTATTCAGGTCCAATACGCTGTTGTATACCTGCGGATATTTCTCTTTCTAACCATACAATCACTAGTACACCTATTGTGATTCCCAATACAAGAGTAAAACTGGGGACAAGTACCCATATAATTCCATAAATCTCTTTTAAAGATTCCAATCTGGAAAAGGAATTTATATCTTGTACTTCCGTTATATCAATCATCATTTCAACGATCAACTTCTCCCATAATGATATCTATGCTACCTAGTATTGTCATAATATCAGCCAATTTCATTCTTTTAACTAACTGAGGAAGAATTTGCAAATTTATAAAACCCGGTGGACGAATTTTCCATCTCCAAGGAAAACCATTCTGATCGCCTATTAGAAAAATTCCTAATTCTCCCTTTGGGGCTTCAACTCTCACATAAAGTTCTTGTTTCGGCAATTCAAAAGTCGGAGACGGTTTTTTACTAATGAATCTATATTCAAAATCATTCCATTCTGGATCCTTTTCTCTATCAAAACAGCGTATTTCTAAATTTTCATATGGTCCCCCCGGAATTCCTGCCAGAGCCTGTTGAATAATTTTTATGGATTCCATCATTTCACCAATTCGGACTAAATAACGAGCTAACGAATCTCCTTCTTTTTGCCATTGAACTTCCCAATCAAATTCCCCGTAACACTCATAATGATCAACTTTACGTAGATCCCATTGTATTCCGGAAGCCCGAAGCATTGGTCCTGATAAACCCCAATTTATTACTTCCTCTCCATCAATAATGCCTACTCCCTCAACCCGTTCTAAAAAAATAGGATTTCGCGTAATAAGTTTTTGATATTCAACAACCCCTGTTAAAAAATAATCGCAGAAATCCAAACATTTATCTATCCAGCCATGAGGTAGATCAGCCGCTACTCCTCCGATACGAAAAAAATTATGCATCATTCTCATACCCGTGGCAGCTTCGAATAGATCATATATTAATTCTCTTTCTCTGAAAATATAGAAGAAAGGAGTTTGTGCACCAATATCTGCCATAAAAGGTCCCAGCCATAGTAGGTGAGAAGCTATACGACTCAACTCCAACATAATTACTCGGATATAGCTGGCTCTTTTAGGTACTTGAATATTTCCTAACTGTTCCGGTCCATTTACAGTTATTGCCTCTGTGAACATAGTAGCTAAATAATCCCAACGCGTTACATAAGGCAGATATTGTATAATTGTTCGGTTTTCCGCAATTTTTTCCATTCCCCTATGCAAATAACCCAATATTGGTTCACAATCAATAACATCCTCTCCATCTAGAGTAACAATGAGTCGAAGAACACCGTGCATTGATGGGTGGTGAGGACCCATATTGACTATCATGAAGTCTTTTATTGTAGCTGGCGCATTCATAGATTTTTCCTCGATTCATTCTTCCATGAATTGCTTAAAAATCAAAAAAAGTTCATCAAAATTCAAGGTCTAAAAAATCGAATAATTAAAAAAAGACTCTTCAAATTAACGAGTTTGTGACTCCCGAATATCCAACTGACTAATTAATTTTTTATAACGTATTACATTTTTCTTTGACAAATAAGACAGTAGGCGTTGTCGTTTTCCAAGAATTTTACGTAAACCCCTTTGAGATAAATAGTCTTTTCCGTGTAATTCCAAATGTGAAGTAAGTCTTCGTATCTTATTGGTGAAATTCAATACTTGAAATTCAACCGATCCCGGATTTTCTTCTTTTTTTTTTTGTGAAATACCTGGTATAAATGAATTTTTTACCATAAAATGAAAGCTTCCCTTTCCCCCTCTATTTTGTTTTTTTTTTATAAAAATTGATATTGATCAGTAATAATAATGACACTCATTTTTTATTTGGTCTATATAAAAATCTTAATTTACTTAAGAATTCCTGATTTTTTTTTTTTCAAATCAAATTATTATTAATCAATCCAATTCAAATAGGTATACAAAAAATACTATATTTATATTTATGCATTCACAACAATTAAATTGTAGACTTAAAAAAAAAAAAAGATTTTGTTGATTCATTTCTAGATCTAATGGATACATCATTGAATTAGTATCATGTCTCAGAATAAAAGTAAGACAATACATGTGTGCATCTATTTGTCTTCGCATACCAGATATGTTAGAAGAAATAGAATAAATCAACAAAAAATATATATAGATTAACGAATTTTCAATCGCGGATACATATGTATCCTTACCATACTGAAACGGCTGCCATTGTTGGTATCAAACCAATAGCGATTCATACAAGCTAAATCTTCTAATCGATAATTTGGCCAAAGAAAAAATTTGAAATTAGTTAGTTTTTTTTTATCTCTATCAAGATCTTGACTTTTATCCAAAATTTGACAGCAATTATTGACTTTATTCTCATTGTCAAATGCCGTATTTCTATGTACACTATTTATATTCCTAGGTTTGAAACAAATTAGAATTCTCAATTCTCTACGACGTCTAGCGGATAAAAGATTTTCAGGAACAAGCAAATCATAATGATTTTTTTCTTTTTTTTCAGTCATCTTTTGATCTCTGGGAATGGATTCATCCAAATTTCTCCTATCAACATAGCTTTTTTCTCGTTGATTAATTTGGTGCTTATTCTTATGAATCAACGAAAGGCCTATGGTTTGATACATAATAAATTGTTCATCATTTTTTCTAGACAGACGAACTGGTTCGATAATCAATATTCCTTTTTTCATCAATTCTGTATTTTTCTGCAATCCCGTAAGAGTTAAATCCTTCTGATTCTGAATTACCATAATATCTAGACTTAGTTCTCCTCTTTGAGTAGAGGCTATAGCAATTTCTTTTAGATTTCCCAGTCTAAGCAGGAGACAATATACTTTGATATTATTCATTATTCTTTGATTTAAGCAATCGTGCCAGTTCAATTGAAAAAGCAAATACCTTCTTAGGAAGAAATTGAGTTCTGCTTCTATGTTGTTCTTGTATTTCTTTTTCTTTATACTCCCTTTTTTCATGTCCGATTCTGCATCATCTTCTTCAACATATTTTTCGTGGTTTGAGAGAGATGATTCAAGATGGACTTGATCTGCGTATTCTGTTTCTCCTTGATTTCGAGTCCCTAACTCTAATTCTAATTCAAGAGATTTTTTTTTTTTCGATGGTTTCAAAATATCTATTTTTTTCTTTCCAGTGATGTTTTTATTTTCACTACCATCTTTATTTATATTTAAATTTATATTAAAATTGAAAAAAAGTAATTTGATTGGTATGATCCACGGTTTACTCGTATACGCATTATAAAATATCCAAAATTTGGAGAAGAGCCAAGATTCCAGATTCGATATGGAACGATTTTGTATTTCTACATTCATTCCCATCCAATCAAAAAAGGCTTTTTTTTGATTGGATGGGTTGATTTCTTGATGAATCGGAAAACAAGAAATGATATCGATCCAGGATTCCAAATCAACTTTATTTCTAAGACAAAAATTAAGAATTCTCCAATCAAAAAACTTTCTATCCAGATATGTTTCCATATCTATAATATAATTTTCGACTATATAATTCTTGATAGGGATATCATCCTTTATATCAAATAATTTTTTTTTATGTGTGTTGCAATTATAAGAAATCGTTTGGTTATTATTTGCTTGGAACGGTGATCTATATCCATAAATAGATGAGTATTTCTTATCTGCATAATTAATGGATTTATATGATAAAAGATCATATTCATATTGTTTTTTAATTTGATTTTTTTGATTTGTTAATGAATCTATTTCTTGTTTTTTGTAAGAAATGAATCGGTTTTTTTTATATGAATCACATTTGGTTAAATTCTTATTTTGAGCCACACGACGTTCATTGATTCTATTTCGCCATTTTTTTTGTACTAATCTCGACCATCTACTCTGAGATAAATTGTATTGATAATGACCCTTTAACCAATTTGTCCATTGATTCATTACAGAATTGTGAGGGTTTTTATGTCTTAATTTGGAATGAAATATTCCTTGTACTCCAAAAAAAGAATCCTTTATTTCATTCTTAAGAAAAAGAGATGTTCCATGATATTCAAAAACCGATTGTAACTTATACTTATATAAGTTAATAACTTGGGTTTGTGATAATTTGTAAAATACATATGCTTGTGATAAAGAGGATACATCACAAAAATTCTGTGAATTTGTATTACTAATATTATAAATTGACTTTTTTATAGTTGAAAAAATTCTAGTTTTATCAATTCTTTCTTCATTTGTTTCATTATTGTAAATGTATTTATTAATCATTTTTTTTTTTAATTCAAGAAAGAGTTGTACATTGATCCTAGAAATATTAATGATACATAGAAAGATATCTAGGTATACCCTTTCAATGAAAAATTGAAAAAAAAAATGTGATTTACGGGTTAATCGAACATTTCTTCTTTGTAATATCTGCCAAAGATTTTTGTGTAATTCTAATCTTTTAGCGCCAAAAGTTGTTTTGTTCGAACTAATATCTATCTCTGGAGTTATAAACTCCTTTTTCTTGTCTTTTGTAATTTTTTCTATTTCCTTTATGATTGTCTTTGTTCTATCATTCAGATCTTTTATTTTTTTTTCTGTCAATGAGTAATTTGTCCAATTAATAGATTGAATTGGAATGGACAATTCGTAAATCATTGGATTACTCTTACTGATTGTTGAATCTTTTTTAGTTTCATTCAATTCATATATTTCTCTCAATCCAAATATCAATAAAAGATTTGAGACTTTTTTTATTTTTTCTTTTAAAAATAGAAGACTTTTCAGAATACTTTTGATGATCCATTTTGCTGCTTCTTTTAAGACATTTAGAAACAATTTGGTTATTTCGTTTAAAACTTTTAGAACTAGAAAAAGATTCTTTTTCCAATTTTTTATTTTTTTTTTTAGTTCTTTAAAAATGGGATCAAAAAATGAAAGTAGATTTCGGGGAGAAGAACCAAAGGGCAATTCGACTTCCATTCCCAGAACTGTTAAAAAGCAAAAATCCATTTTTTTTTCTTTTTTTTTTTTCATTGGATTTTTTTCTTTTTGAGGGGATCGTAGCTTAGATCTGTGCCAAGGTTTGAGACGAAAAGGAAATAAGATCTTTATCTGAATACCGTCTGTTAACCAGTTTTTCGGAAATTCTGTTTCGGATAATTGAACACCATTATAGGTGCATTTAATATACATTTCTCTATTCCAATCTTTTAAATCCTCTGACCATTCGGGAACTTGAAATAATAATATACGAACGATATTTTTAGTTATTATCAATGAGGGTAATATAATATATTTTCTAAGAATCGATTGGGTTACTAATAAAAAACCTCTTATTACTTGAGCAAATATAATGCCATCCCAGGCCTCTGCTATTTCTATACGCTTTTTTTCTTCTTTTTCGTCTTCTTTTCTTTTGTCCTTCTCTTTTATCTCACTTGCTTTTGTCTTTTCCTCTGTATAATCCGAAATTTTAAATTCTGTGTTTTTCCACATCCAATTTTTAAAAAAAAAAAAGATTTTCATTTTCTCGAAAATATCAAAAGAAAAGAAAGAAGGTTTGTCAATTTTGTC